TGATCAACAAAAAAAAGAATGCATGTAGTAATAGTGGTGGTGGTTTCTACGTATTCTTTCACAGAAAGACAGTAAGTCTTCGATCAAATAGGAAATATAGATATCTGATAGTAAAGTTATTTATCTTGATGGTATATTTTTATGTTTTTTGCTTATGAAATGAAAGAAGGGTACCAAAACAAACAAAAGATCTTACTATTCTTTATTCTTACCTGTTCCATTAGGAGCATTCTTTGGGGATTTCCAAAGGTGTGTATATTGTATTTGTACTTAATCTTTCCTGACTCCACCAGAAATCCTTATAATATAAGGACTTGTTACAAATGTATTGGTTCATCAATAACCTTAATTCAGAATCCTATTTTGACTATGTGCCATTGATTTCACTATGATTATTAATCAATAATGAATAATTCCTTCATGGAGATAGGGGACATAATTCACATGGATATAGTAAGTCTCGCCTGGGCTGCTTTAATGGTAGCCTTTACATTTTCTCTTTCACTTGTAGTATGGGGAAGGAGTGGACTCTAGGGCTAGGGTACTAATTGAGTAATCGATTGAGTAATCGAGTTGTATCAATTCTTTATTGATCGTTTTGCGAAGCCTAAAAAGAAAAAAACGTCTCTATTTCAAAATTGTACTGGAATACGGGAATGAATAAGAAAATACAATTATGGTAATCATTCGATCAAACAATGAATGATTACCATAATTGTATTTCGAAACTAAAATCTACGCATGATAAGAAAATTTTTCCAATCGAATTGTTCCTAAATAGAATATTTAGGTGAATCCGCTCTTACCAGAATTATGGATATTACAATGATAAAAACCAACCCCTATTTTTTTTCTTTATTTGTTTCCCCTTTTTCTTCACTTTTACAGAAAGTCTCCTCTTCTGCTATAATGGAAATCCTTTTTCTTTCCACTGGAAGCGACTAGCGGTTGTCCAAAGGGATCCTAATTTCTTCCGTTGAGCGATCCACATACCGCACATTTAACGTTTGTTTTAGACTCCTATAAATTTTTTATGCTTTTTTACTCATCTCGTCACAAATATATGTAGTGAAAAAAAAATAGAATTAGAGTGTTATTTAGAGATACATCTAATATATGTACAGTGTGGTAGAAAGAACTATATATATAGTTCTTTCTACCACACTATCTCAGATACTTCTACTTCTGATTCCAGCCCTATCATTTAATTTAAGACTTCAAGTTTTTTCTCTTTTTCTATTATTTCTTCAATCATTGATAAGAACTAATAATGAAAATTTCATTCAAATTAATTATTTTGGCTGACTGTTTTTACGTATATGATAAGTAAAAAAGCAGTAGGAACTAAAATAAACAGTGCAGTAGCAATAAGTGCGAGAATATTTACTTCCATAATCTTCTTCTTTTGTTTCGCAATAACTCGGGATCTAATCCCATAGAGATTAAAAATTTGACTCCTCTAAATTCAATGGGATGAATTGCATTCTGATGATACTGAATCATATCAATATTATAACAATATCTGATCTATCAAATCGATTCATTGTCGAGAATTGAATAGTATAACACAGAAAAACCTTTTTTTTATTCATACGAAATAAAAAATGCCGTTTTTAGTTGGATCATAAATCCAATGATAGGATTTTCATCTTTTTTTACACTTTTTCTTTTCTATAAGCTATTATCTTCCTTATACAATACAATTCTACTACTTATACATACAATAGTATACATACAATTATGAGGTATCATACGACCGGTATTCTATGGGTCATACACAGACCCAATTCAAAGAGTAGAAGTGAGATGGAAAAAAGGAAAAATTAAGTATAAAAAATCGAATATTCCAAAAAAATAAAATTTACTAAAAAGAGGGTTTGGTCTTTTTTTTTATTTCATTAGTATCTTCTTCTTGGATCGTATACATCACAAATTCAGTATGCTATTTGAATGAGAATGAGATAGGTTGTAATTAGTATTAATAATTGAGGAGACACAAACAAAGACGAAATTCGAAAAAGTGTGGTTTAACCTAAACCTGATAAAGTACTCTGTCGAGGTAATTATATTAAGTTTATTGTGTATCATACAATAAACGAAGATAATTTGTGTCTGCACTCCCGGTAAAAATATGGATACTCTATTCCATTTCATTGAGCAAGAACAATCGAAAAAGAAAGTATGGTATCTCTTAAAATACTCAATCAATATAGTCTGAATATGGTAGTACCGCCGATTGTACCAATCCGCATATGGCTCTATAAATGTATAAATGGAAAGAAATTTAAATTACCATCTTTGTCTGATGAGAAACACGAAAAAAAAGCCCCCCGGAATTCTATTTTGCTCTCTGTCTTCCTTTTCACAGAAAAGAATTGGAAAATTCATCGGATCCTAGTTCGGGACTGACGGGGCTCGAACCCGCAGCTTCCGCCTTGACAGGGCGGTGCTCTGACCAATTGAACTACAATCCCGGCGAGGTGTATGGAATACATATTCTTTCTTATGGTTTCATAAGAATATTCTACTCGTCATGTTGTAAGAGATGCACGAATGATATGTGGATATCATATCCACATAAATATGTGCTTTAGTGAGAGTGATACAAATTACTAGTAACGTAACCTGTGGTTCTTTTATTTTCAAAAAGAAATATCAATAAGAAAGACCCTTTCTTTGATCCTTTACTTAAGCTTAAGTATCATGAATATGGATCGTTAAAAAGATCAGAATGGCTGAGAAAGATAGAGCAGAAAAAGTTGACTTTTTCTCTTTATTTATACGAATCCAGCATTTCCGTTTCTGTAGGACAAATTGATTATATCATATTCATGGAGAGGCGCATTTTTGGGTCGAGCTGGATTTGAACCAGCGTAGACATATCGCCAACGAATTTACAGTCCGTCCCCATTAACCGCTCGGGCATCGACCCAGGAAGAATTCATTCTAGGCTTATTAATAATCCCTGATCAACTTCCTTTCGTAGTACCCTACCCCCAGGGGAAGTCGAATCCCCGCTGCCTCCTTGAAAGAGAGATGTCCTGAACCACTAGACGATGGGGGCATATCCGCCTGACCGTCATCATACTATGATGATAGTATCATCAGTTTTTTGGAATTGTCAATATAATCTAATGGTATGGTTAAATCAAAAGAGTCTTTCCTACTTTCTATGTTATGATTCGATAGATTTTTTTTGTTTGATTTGGAATGAAGCATCTCATACTATATAACTCTATATAACGAAAAGAAGTATAAGATTCCTTCAATTCGGTCAATAATTGGTCCGACCTGAACTGAAAAAGGGTAAACCCCCATTTCTTTTTTTATTCATTGCTTCATTTATCGTTCAGATGAAATATGCCTATCACCATCTCACACTAAATCAGAAAATTTCAAAAACGAGAAAAATGTTCTTTTTTATTTTATAAGAATTCGGTACGAATCCCCCCATCACATGATTCAAGAAAATGTCTTGAATCTATGTCGATATCGGATTCGTACATGTATCAATCAAGTGAATCTCGTTCTGATGGGTATGTACATATAGTACTGGACTAGTGCATATATGTATATATGCATTAGACTCCATAATGGAAAATGACTAATTCATGAATTGAATGTGGCCCTTTTAACTCAGCGGTAGAGTAACGCCATGGTAAGGCGTAAGTCATCGGTTCAAATCCGATAAAGGGCTTTTTCCGAGAAACTCAAGTCACTCAAGTCTCAGTCTTCGTTTTTCAACGTAGAATAGAGATATTGTTGATAAAAAAAAGAAAAAGGTAACCACATTATAATGAGTTCCGTTTATTAGGAGTTGAGTTAAAAAGTTGAACATTGAATCATTATCATAATGAATAATTGAACTTTTGGGGGATTACACCCTGCAGTGATATAATAGTCCTCTTCATATCTTAATTTTTAAGCTTTTTTTTGTTCTGGCTGGGATAATAAATATTCTAGATATCCAATCCCTATTATTAATCGCCAAACCAAACAAAATATTCCTACTTTCCCATTGTTCCTATCAAACCTACCGTCAAATTATAAAAGTAAGTGGACCTAACCCATTGAATCATGACTATATCAGCTATTCTGATATATAAATTCGATTCGATATATATTAAATCGTGGAAGCAGTTTTATTTCCTTGGAACACACGAAGCAAGAATTTTTCGATATTTCTTATTTTATCTTCTTGTTACTGGATGTTCGATAGGAATAAATCGCTATTCTTTTCCGATACATATAAAAAAAGTATATTATATTTCGAAAATATATATATTTTTTTTTTTTCAATATATTTCCTTGGTTCCAGAATCCGATATTGTTCCGACAATGCAATAGAGAACGGATGCGAGAAAGGGGCTTTCATTTCCAACCTACAATTCAATTATTTAATATTTTCATATTTAGGAGCGGGGAAAACAGAATTTTCTTATTTTTTTTTGTTTGCATCGTTAAAAGATATACTCTGGAATATGAGTTAGAGGACAATTCCGGGTTCAAATGGTTATGTTATATAGAATTATATAGTAATAGTAAGAACTAATCGAAGCGAACTCATGGATTTACGGTTTATGTCCCAATAGAAAAGAAAAAAAAATTGTATCTTCGAAACCCATTGTAATTCTAAGGGACATTGAAGGAAAAATCGTCCATAGAAAATCGAACTATCGCGCGCCCTGTAAATGAGATGAAGTGTTCGGAAATGGTTGAAGTAGTTGAATAGGAGGATCACTATGACTATAGCCCTTGGTAAATTTCCCAAAGAAGAAAATGATTTATTTGATATTATGGATGATTGGTTACGGAGGGACCGTTTCGTTTTTGTAGGCTGGTCCGGCCTATTGCTCTTTCCTTGTGCTTATTTCGCTTTAGGGGGTTGGTTCACAGGTACAACTTTTGTAACTTCATGGTATACCCATGGATTGGCCAGTTCCTATTTGGAAGGTTGTAATTTCTTAACTGCTGCGGTTTCTACTCCTGCGAATAGTTTA